ACGATCTTTATATAACCTCCGCGAAGACGAAGATACTCTTGGGAAGATCAAAGAAAGAACCTGTTCTTCCTCTGTAAAGAATTCTTCCAACAATTCCGAACCTAATCTTTTCAAAAAAGAACGTACAGTAGTTTTGTGTTTACGAGACAAAGTTCTAGCACACGACAGTCGAAGGATATACTTTACTTGATACAAACTACTTTTTTTTGAAGATCCGCTATAATAACGAGAAAGATTTCTGCATATCCGCCCAAATTTCTCGATAATATTAGAATCTGATGAATCAGTCCGAGTCGGCTTACTAAAGGGATGCCCCGATACGTTACAAAATTTCGCTTTAGCCAATGACCCAATCAAAGGAATTATTGGGACTATAGTATCAAACTTATTAATAGCAATATCTATAATAAAGGAATTTTCTAACATTTGACTCCTTACCACAGAAGGCTTTAGTCGTACACTTAAAAGATGGCCCAGAAAATAAAAGGAATGCTTGGATAATTGGTTTATATGAATCCTATCCGATTGAGACCACAAGTCAAAATGACATTGCCAGAAATTTACAAGGTAATACTTCCATTTATTCATCAGAAGAGGATTTCCTTTTGAAGTCAGAATGGATTGTCCTTGATATCTGACATAATGCATGAAAGGATCCTTAAACAACCATAGGTTGGTTTGAAAAGCATTACGAAAAACTACCAAAAAATGTTCTATTTTTCTATAAAAATGTGTTCGCTCAAGATAGGCTCTAGAAGATGTTGATCGTAAATGAACAGATTGTTTGCGGAAAAAAACGAATATGGATTCCCATTCATATACATGAAAATTATATAAGAACAAGAATAATCTTCGATTCTCGTTTGAAAAAACGGAAATATATATATTTTTTTTAGTAATAAAACTATTCCAATTCTGATACTCGTAGAGAAAGAATCGCAATAAATGCAAAGAGGGAATATCTTGTATCCAACGGCGAAGGAGTTGAACCAAGAGTTCCAGATGTGTGGGGTGGGGCATTAGTATCTCTAACACATGATTTAAATGTGATAATTTATCCTCGAAAAAGGGAAATGTTGAATGAATTGATCGTAAATTTTGAGATTTTGCTATTTCTTTGCCTTCTAGGGAAGATACTAATCGCAGTGAGAATGGAATTTCTACAATGACTGCAAAACCCTCTGATATCATTTGAGAATAAAAATTCTTCTTATGATCAACAAATTTATTTTGGTTAGAATCATTATCAAAACTAATCAAATGCTTATGTTGATACAGTCGAGTAATTAAACGTTTCACAACTAGTGAGCTGGATTTGTTGTCATAACCTAAATTTTCGATAGGTTCATAAATAATTGATCCATTTAAACCATGATCATGAGCAAGTGCATAAATATACTCCTGAAATAGAAGTGGATATAGGAAGTCTTGTTGCCGAAATCTATTTATTTCTAAATATCCCTTTAATTCTTCCATTTGAAATTAGATTTGAACCAAAGGCAGGGGGTTTCTTGGGTGATCAAATGATACATAGTGCGATAAAGTCAAAACAAGGTATGGTATATAGTAAGAAAAGAAGAGATACCTTGGAGACAAATAAGCTAATCAATGGATTCTCTTTTTTTTTTCATCCAATAGGTTTGTGTTCGTTATTAGGAATAGTTAGAAATCCTTTATTTTTGCAACTCGATCGCTCTTTTGACTTTAGAATCCATTCTGTTTTATCAATATGCCATTTCTTCTACACATTCGTTTACACCCTAGACGAGGGATATAGTTAATAGTTAGGATTCAAAAAAATAGAAAATCCACTTAGTATGGGAGAACCTTTTCCCGAATCAGGTACTAATACATTTCTAACGTCTAATTAGATCGGGAAATCTTTCGAATTAAGTAAGAACAGAAGCTCGTTGCTTTTTGTTTCCCTATAATTGGAGCCTTGCGGCTCTATCCATTTATTCACTCGACCCAACCATGAAGTTTTTTTTTTATACCGCTCTAAGAATTCAAACAGGATTTTGTACTGATCCGGTAAGGATGAAGTACTCTTAGAGTTCTTCATTGATACGACATGCTGTTTTTTCCATTCGTTCCCTTTCAGGATCAGTCGTGGTCTTACAAACTCTACCAATGGTATGGACGAATTCGTTGCTTCATCCAAATGTGTAAAAGATTCTAGCCGCACTTAAAAGCCGAGTACTCTACCGTTGAGTTAGCAACCCAAATTAATGTAATTTTGGTGTGTAGATACGATCGGAATAAAAAAAAAAAAGAAAGAGATTGGATTGCACGACCCCATCAAAACATTGAACTAGAAACACAACAAATCTCAAAAAAATTCTTTGTATATTTATATTTTATATTATAGTTATAGTTGGTTGTGAACATAAAAATGAACGGATCAGATGAAATGAAAATAGAAAAGATTGCCGGATAAATCTAGAAATTTGATAGACTGCCTTTTTGATTTTCATTTTTTTTCATGCCGAAGAGACTTCTTGTGTCACATCAATTTAAATTCAAGTAACCCACCACTTACACGGCATGAAGTAAAAAAGAAAACTTATTTATGGGTCAAAATCAAAATAAAAAGAAATAGATCTTTTTCTCCACCATCGAATTATATTTATTCAATACACTATTGTCAATATGAACGTTGAGAAAACAAAAGAAATGAAATTTCCATTTTCAATAAAAAAAAGGGGGGACTTGTGTTGGATTGGCACTACATAGATCATAAATAAGTTTGGATCGAAAAAATAAAGAAATTCAATATCAATAAAGAAAAGTTCAGAAGAAAATCTCGAGTTTATTCAATATCCATAAAGGTACAATAAGCGAGCTCAACCTATTTTTTGAGTCTCAACAAAAACCACCCGATTGAGGGGAATCAAAAAAATTGATAGATCCCCTTAGTTCATCTATTCACTCGATCTTTTTTCTATTCCTCTCATATCAAAAATATTTTTGTCGTTAGTTATTTTTGATTTTCATTTTTTTTTCTATTTCAAAAATGAAATTTCGTTTAATTAACGCGAAGTTCCTTAAATATCTCTGCCTTCTTTGAAATATCATGAACGGTTCCTGTAGGTTGAGCGCCTTTTTCAAGGAAATATAGAATCGCGGGAACATTTGAATAAGTTTGATTCTTTATCGGATCGTAAAAACCCACTTTCCGAAGATCCCTTCCTTCTCTTCGGGATCGAACATCAATTGCAACGATTCGATAGATAGCTCATTGGGATAGATGTAGATAAACAATGCCCCCCTTAGAAACGTATAGGAGGTTTTCTCCTCGTACGGCTCGAGAAAAAAAAAGATTCAATTTATTTCATTTTATTTATATTTTTATATTATAGAGCGGCAAATAGATCCATAAAATCAGCAAATCAATTCAATTAGACTATACTTTGATTCTTTTCTTCCCGCTTCCCCTAAAAAAAATCATTCGTACTTATAACTCAAGTTGAATAATTCTCAAAGCGTTAAAGAGAAACTCCTTAAGACCTTGGCATTTCTTTTATTGAGCTGTCTCTAACCCCCTTTTTTGTCTCGTTTATAATCTATTTTTTTGGATTCCTTATTCGGCTCCAATTGTTGAGACAGTTGAAAATGGCGTTGTCTTGTTACGGGATCTTTTATCTTTGTTTTGAATCGTTAGGTTTAGACATTACTTCGGTGATCCTTAATCGTTTCAAAATGGCAGCAACATACCCTTTGTGATTTATTTCTATCGAAAAATCGTACGAACAATTGATTCCCGTGTGATACACTTTTGATCGAAATAGTTTTCTCAACTCCAACAAAAGTTTCAAATCCAAAAGGAATTTTTGTTATAATTTGTTAGAATTGGGTCCTTTTGATTTCTATATCGAAGATATACTTACGAAGTTGGAACAACTTTTTGATTGACACTAACCCTAGATCCTTGCCTCTGAAAAATGAATCAATCATTTCTTCTCGAGCTCCATTGTGTACTATTTACTTAAACCGAACTAAAACAAAATAGGGTTCTAGTAGAACAAATTATGTCGAGTCAAGAGCACCTTATATTCCTATATAACAAAATGATGGATGTAAGAATCCACAGCTGATCATGTCCTTCAAGTCGCACGTTGCTTTCTACCACATCGTTTTAAACGAAGTTTTACCATAACATTCCCCTCATTTGGAACCAGTATGGAGTTGATTCAATATGGAATCATGAATAGTCATTGGCTCAATCGGAACATAGTAATCCATACGTTCTTTCTTTATTTTTCTACAGGGTATGGACGGATATTTATCTGGAGAAGTCTCGACAAGGATTCCATTTTATTAACCCCATATTTTATGAATGAAACAGTTTAGAATTCGGGATCAATAGAGAATTAGTACCTTATATTACTTTAGAGATAGGGAATATAAAGGCTTTTCTTTCACATTTCGATTCAGAAGGCAGCATTGAAAATTCAAATAAATAAAAGTTTATCTAAGTTTTATCTAAGTACGTAACCTCAATATATGAGCCAAACGTGCATACACCGAACGGCCCATCCTTTATTTTTTTTTATTATGTTTTATATGTTTTATTATGATAAATTATTTTGTTTTGTTATGATAAAATCGGAATGCTCTGGGACGGAAGGATTCGAACCTCCGAGTCGCGGGACCAAAACCCGTTGCCTTACCACTTGGCCACGCCCCATTCTTTTTTTCTTTTTATTCAACACAAATAAACACTAATATCGGTATTGGTTGTTCGTCAATTCCCGCCCAAATATCTATGGAATCCATTAGATTGTTGCTAAGATTTGACACATGTAGTTGTAGAATGAAACTTCATTTATTGATCATTACATAGAATTCAATTAAGATATTGTATGAAAGTATGATTCCTTCTATTTTCGTGTGAGAATTGAGGGATTTTTGATTGGGTGCGTCAAAAAAAAAAAGCAGAATTATTTTGTCCACTTTCTTAATTTTTCCTTATATTGATAACTCAATCAAAATACAATTATCTCCAAGAATGAAATGTTTGTTATGCTTAATATCTTTAATTTGATCTGTATCTGTCTTAATTCTGCCTTTCATTCGAGTAGTTTTTTCTTTGCTAAATTACCCGAGGCTTATGCTTTTTTTAATCCAATCGTAGATGTTATGCCAGTCATACCCGTGCTCTTTTTTCTCTTAGCCTTTGTTTGGCAAGCTGCTGTAAGTTTTCGATGAGATCTTTCTTTAATACTGTCCCACAAACATTCATGATTTATTCAATAAAAAAATGTAATAAAAAAAATTCTAACAATTGATAAGATCGGATAAGTCTTACATTATGAACCCTCGATTCAAACATGGAAATTCTTGGATGGGCGCGATGAATCATCTCATTTACTCATTTTGACCTTCCACTTCCAGTGAACAAGGAACCCTATTAAGGTCCCCCACAATAACTAATTGTGGGTATGAAAGAGAATTTTGATACCGAAATATTCTATTAGAAATGAAGTTCTACAAATTCTTTTTTATCTATATCTATATCTATAAACCACTTCATTTCATTTATTCGTTTGGTGTAAAAATAGAATATGTGATATAAAAATGGATAGTCTATTCCCTTTTTCCCAAAAATGATCTTATCTTGGAGATTTTGTAATGCTTACTCTCAAACTCTTCGTTTACACAGTAGTGATATTCTTTGTTTCTCTCTTCATCTTCGGATTCCTATCTAATGATCCAGGGCGTAATCCTGGACGTGAAGACTAAAAAAAGAAAAGATTTCTCTTTGTTTTATTTTTTAATTATTAATTTCATTTTCTCTATTCCAGAGAGTGAACTATGAGAAAAAAAAAAAAGAGGTTCAATATATATTTTTTTTTTTAATTCGAAAAGAAAATATCAAGGCATCAGAAGAAACGGAAAGAGAGGGATTCGAACCCTCGGTACGAAAAACTCGTACAACGGATTAGCAATCCGCCGCTTTAGACCACTCAGCCATCTCTCCCAATTGAAAAGGGATAATTACTATGTTACCCATGAAGTAAAGAAAAAGTATTTCTTTATTCTATTTATTCTATAAATACAATTATTCTATAAAAAAAAAAAATACAAATTTTATCTGTTTATCAGCAATTCAATTCTAATTTTATTTAGATAACGGAAATATCTCCAATAGAAAAAGTGAAAGAATACCGAATACCCTTTTGATTTCATCCGAAAGGTCCTTTCTTTTATTCCTCTGCCTGGCCTGGTCAGTACCTAGCCAGGCCGTTTCTTGTTTTGTTCCAATGAATCCTTGATTCAATATTTTATCTGATTTGAAAACAAAAATACTTGTTATTGAAGCAAGAACAATAGAAACTGGGGCTATTCCTATGATATAAGATATAAATCCCATTTCTTATGATTATTTCTTTTCCTTTCATTTTCTTGATTTAGAAAAAAAAAAATAGAGCTATAGATTCTTGGAGAATTTCTTGTTATGCTATGACTTCAATAGTTCTTTCGGGGCAGACCTGACACTCAAAAATTCCCCCAACATGAGATGGAGCTCTTTATTTCAATGGGCTTTCATTTTCCTATCTCATTACGTTTCCCCATCAAAACACGTCAACACTCTAATTTCATAATTGAATGATTTTGTTCTTATCCTATCTTGATTACGTATAATGCTCTTGTTCGACAAATAGTCCTTTCATATACAATAATTACAATGTAGCGGGTATAGTTTAGTGGTAAAAGTGTGATTCGTTCTATTAACAACTAAAATAGTTAAAGGGTCTTTCGGTTTTATTCATATTCCGTTCCAATTAAAAACTCTATTTCTTAGAAAGGATTTAATCCTTTACCTCTCAATAACCGATTTGAGGAAGAATATACATTTTCGTGATTTGTACCCAAGGATCAATTAGAAATTTTAACATCGGGGTATGGAATCGCGAAGCATAATTTTTTGGGGTTGGATCAAGACTTTCAATTGAATGAGTAAAGAATCCATGGAGGAAGATACAAAAGTTTACTTCTAATCGTAACTAGATCTTCAATTTTTTGTTTGTATAGGTTGAAGCGAAATAGCTATTAAACGATGGCTTTGGTTTCCTAAAGCCATCGACATATTGTTTCAGCTCGGGTGGAAACAAAAATTTCTTTCCTCAAGATTCGCGCAATTAGAAATAGAGAACGAAGTAACTAGAAGGATTTTTTATAAATCCCCTCTTCTAGAGGGATCATCTAGAAAGCGAGTTGTTTTGGATGCATTCAGACAGAAAAGCGGACATAGATGTTATGAGTCGAATTTTTGATTTTGTTTATGGCTTAGATTTTGGAATCCGTCCATCTTCTATACCATCTTCCATAAAGGAGCCGAATGAAATCAAAGTTTCATGTTCGGTTTTGAATTAGAGACGTTAAAAATGATGAATTGACGTCGACTATAACCCCTAGCCTTCCAAGCTAACGATGCGGGTTCGATTCCCGCTACCCGCTTCATTCCATATCCATATTAATTATGAGAATGCTGCGCGT